TCATTGTTGCCGGTATTGACATGTAGAACGGGACTCTATCTTTATTCTCGTCCGATTAATCAGTTCTTCAAAAGATCTATCAGATTATGGAGTGAATGGTTTGATCAATGAATATTCGATTCTTTCTTCAATATGGAATCGATTGACAACAATTCTTCTGTATTATGTATACAGGTTTATCCTTCATCTTTTCTGAAGTTTCGATAGAAGGATTCCTCTACTAATGTAAGACAATCAACTCCATTCGTTAGAACAGCTTCCATCGAGTCTCTGCACCTATCCTTTTTGATTTTCGCTTTCTGAACCTTTGTTTGTTTTCGGAAAACGTGATTTGGCTCAGGATTGCCCATTTTTATTAATTCCAGGGTTTCTCTGAATTTGAAAGTTATCACTTAGTAAGTTTCCATACCAAGGCTCAATCCAATTAAGTCCGTAGCGTCTACCGATTTCGCCATATCCCCCTTTTTGAGATGAAAATCTCATTGTGATCTCGTTCCCTTTTTTCTTTCATTTATACCGGAACCGTTGAATTCATTAGATAGATGCCAATTCCTGTATCGAAAAAGTGTTTTCTCCTCTTTGTCTTTGTATCTTCTATTCTATATCTATAGGAGGCTCATATTCGGTCCAATCAAAAAAAATTTTATCATTTCTGTATCGGCAATTCAATATAGGTGGATACATACGCTATACATCTGTCTCTCTTTCACTCATTTCCCCATGAAATTTTGAATACTTGAACGGTCGATTCTTTTTTTTTTTAATATGATTTTTGAATTCAAAAATCAAATCATATTAAAATAAAATAGAAATTCTATATCGCTAGATTAATCGTTATCTTCTATAATATTTAACAGTTATTTGAAATTCTATATTCTATTCTTTATTCTATTCTTTAATATATTCATATTCGCTATTCATAATGAATATTAATAGCTAAGAATGAAAATAGTATAATAGTGAATAGCAAAGATTCTAAGAGTTTATTGAATTCCTATGCATGTCAAATTTATGTTATGTGAGCCTGCTTAGCTCAGAGGTTAGAGCATCGCATTTGTAATGCGATGGTCATCGGTTCGATTCCGATAGTCGGCTTTTCTCTATTTATTTTATTCGATGTTTTACATGATTGATAATGCATTTTTGAAATCAAAGAATATTGAAAAAAAAAATGTCTTCCTCTTTTGGCAAAAGCCATTGATTTATTATGTGATAGGAATTTTCAACTATCTCACGAAAAGAATCCTTTTCTTTTTCTATATATAGAATATAAAGATCTGGATATTTATCCAACTCATCTCATTATTCTTTAATAAAATAATACTTCAGTAAATTTCGCTTTATTTAGAATTTAGTTCATTTTTAGTTTAGGTTTATTCTGTAGAATTAAATTTCATCAATAAGAATTAATAATTAAATATAAATAAGAAGAAGGAGTCTTTATGTCGCGTTACCGAGGTCCTCGTTTCAAAAAAATACGCCGCCTGGGGGCTTTACCAGGGCTAACTAATAAAAGGCCCAGAGCTGGAAGTGATCTTAGAAACCAATCGCGTTCCGGGAAAAAATCCCAATATCGAATTCGCCTAGAAGAAAAACAAAAATTGCGTTTTCATTATGGTCTTACAGAACGACAATTACTTAAATACGTTCGTATCGCCGGAAAGGCAAAAGGGTCAACAGGTCAGGTTTTACTACAATTACTTGAAATGCGCCTGGATAACATTCTTTTTCGGTTGGGTATGGCTCCGACTATTCCGGGAGCTCGCCAATTAGTTAACCATAGACATATTTTAGTCAATGGTCGTATAGTAGATATACCAAGTTATCGCTGCAAACCCCGAGATACTATTGCGGCAAGGGATGAACAAAAATCTAAAGCTCTAATCCAAAATTCTCTCGATTCATCCCCTCATGAGGAATTGCCAAACCATTTGACTCTTCAACCATTCCAATATAAAGGATTAGTCAATCAAATAATAGATAGTAAATGGGTCGGTTTGAAAATAAATGAATTGCTAGTTGTAGAATATTATTCTCGTCAGACTTAAACCTAACAAAAATAAAATCAACACTAATAAGGGTTCGACCCATTTTGCTCCCTTTCGGCGAAGTAAATTAACCTAAGGTTAAGATAAATAAGGGTTTGATCCGGATTTTTCTTCCATTTAGGTATCATAGACCGAGAGGGAGATTTTCATTCCTTGTCTACTCTACTCTTTTCTTTCACAGTATTTTCCGTACCACAGCCATTAGGAATAGAGAATCCATATCAAAGAAAGGTCTAACTGTTGGAATAGTTGTATCCATTGCTATTTGATCTATTGTGGTTAGTAAGATCGATGAATTAGGTGAAGGTACGGAAAGAGAGGGATTCGAACCCTCGGTAAGCAAAAGCCTACATAGCAGTTCCAATGCTACGCCTTCAACCACTCGGCCATCTCTCCTACATAATGATTATGACCCAAAAACCTAAAATCGAGTGAATAGTGAATCATTCTAG